TTTAGTTGGAACTTTAGGCGGTTCTCGAAAAAAGATAGCGAAAAAAATTATTCCTAGAGTCGATACTAAGAGGAATGTATAAACTAATGCTTCCATAGATTCAATCGTGGTTTACAATTATAGCTTCCATATCTGTTTATTTAGAGCGTTCCCGGATAAAAAAAGAGCAAGAGTCAAGACAAAGAAAAGGCGGCGATTCAAATCAAGATGTCCCCAGTACCCCTATGTCAAATTACAAAAAGAAAATAGAGACGCAAAATCAGAGATTAATGTTGTATCAAACTACTTGTCTTCTTGTAGTTGGATCTCCAAGTTTTTGGAATGCTCCAAATTCCACCTGAGCGTCTAAATCTGGATCAATACCAGCAAAAACATCTCTGAACAAGGTTCGAGAGCCATGCCAAATGTGTCCGAAGAAGAAGAGCAGGGCAAACGAAGCATGTCCAAAAGTAAACCAACCCCTTGGACTACTACGAAAAACACCATCGGATTTCAAAGTAGCACGATCTAATTCAAAAATTTCACCCAATTGTGCGCGTCTAGCATATTTTTTCACAGTAGCAGGATCACTATAACTGACTCCATTTAGTTCACCACCATAGAACTCAACAGTTACACCTACTTGTTCAACACTATACTTCGATTCTGCCCTTCGAAAAGGAACATCGGCTCTAACAATTCCGTCTCCGTCTACCAAAACAACCGGAAATGTTTCAAAAAAAGTAGGCATACGACGTACAAAAAGCTCACGCCCTTCTTTATCTCTAAATAGAGGATGTCCTAACCACCCAATAGCTATTCCATCCCCGTTATCCATTGAACCTGCTCTGAACAATCCACCCTTTGCCGGATTATTTCCGATGTAATCATAAAAAGCTAATTTTTCAGGAATTTTAGACCAAGCTTCGGATAAGCTTTGATTTTCAGCCAGCCCAGTACCAACTCTTCGATATATTTCTTGCTGGAAGTATCCTTGATCCCATTGATAACGAGTGGGACCAAATAATTCAATGGGGGTAGTTGCTGAACCATACCACATAGTTCCAGCAACAACAAAAGCTGCAAAAAAGACAGCAGCGATACTACTGGAAAGCACGGTTTCAATATTTCCCATACGTAATCCTTTGTATAGACGTTGGGGCGGGCGGACACTAAGATGGAATAGGCCCGCCAATATGCCCAATGTCCCTGCTGCAATATGATGAGAGGCTATTCCTCCCGGAACAAAAGGATCAAAACCTTCCACACCCCACGCTGGATTTACAGATTGTACTTTTCCGGTTAGCCCATAAGGATCAGACACCCATATTCCAGGACCATACAATCCTGTTACATGAAAAGCACCAAACCCAAAACAAGCCACTCCTGAGAGAAATAAATGAATTCCAAAGATCTTGGGCAAATCTAAAGAAGGTTTTCCTGTACGTTCATCACAAAAGATTTCTAGATCCCAATACACCCAATGCCAGATAGCTGCCAAGAAGCACAAGCCAGAAAACACAATATGCGCCCCAGCCACACCTTCATAACTCCAAATACCCGGATTCGTTATAGTTCCTCCTGTAATACTCCAACCACCCCATGAATTGGTTATTCCTAAACGAGTCATGAAGGGTATAACGAACATACCTTGTCTCCACATTGGATCGAGAACGGGGTCAGAAGGATCAAAAACTGCTAATTCATATAGAGCCATCGAGCCGGCCCAACCAGCAACCAAAGCTGTATGCATTATATGGACAGCCAGCAAACGACCGGGATCATTCAATACGACGGTATGAACACGATACCAAGGCAAACCCATGGAATACCCCCTTATCAACGAAAGATAGACACTATGTAACTTTATTGCACTGGAAAAAACTATGTTATGGACCTCCCTTTTTCAGTGGATTATCTCGGAGAAAGGATTCCATTTTTTTTTTAGTATTTTAGTCAGAATGTCACAATTCTGTTTGTAGGAACAAAGAGAAGCAGATCTATTCTATACCAGATAAGTACCAATACGCAATGGGAGGTTGACTCCATTTTAGATGAGCGAATGCATACGGATTTGTTCATCATTCAAAGAGCCTATTCGTAAGAATTTTACTTTATTCATTTTGTCTTCTTTTTTTTTTATGTTATGAACTTATCGAATCTGCGCAAATAACAAATAAAATAAAACAAAAAAATAAAGAAAATAGAAAAAATAATAAAATAAAAGCCAATATCCAATATAATATTATTAAGACAATAAATTCATATAATATTATTAAGACAATAAATTCATTGTTACGCTTTCACATCAAAGTGAAATAGAGTACTTCATTTTTTTTTATTTCATTTAATGCCTATTGGTGTTCCAAAAGTCCCTTTTCGAAATCCCGGAGAGGATAGTTCAAATTGGATTGACGTATAGTGCGACTTGTCAGAGACATTGGGTCATTATGGGATTTCCCCGTTCTCTACCCCGATCGAGATATCCTCTGTTTCACCAAAGAAGGATTGATTAAATCATCCAAAAATTAGAGCGTGAAGTGGCAATAAAGTGCAATTAGATCTATGCTTTGGAGGTATTCAGATTAATATTATCAATTAGAATAATTTATGGTTAGCTTGTTTGGACCAATAAAATGAAGTATCCAGGCTCCGCTTAGAAAAACCCAATTAGTACTATATCCATGATTACTATTTGTATCATATTCTATTTATAAATTTTATAAATTAGAAATAGGAGTAATTTAAAACTACTAATCATAATCAATCGAATAATTTGATAAATACGTCAAATATTTTGTGGAAGGCGTGAAATGAATTGAAAAAAAAAGGAAGTTGTAGCAAAAAGACACGGTATTGGGGGCATTTGCCCTATATGTGCAAATCCAAATCGGGCAGATCTTTACTCGGAGTAGAGCACAAACCTAAAAGAATTAAAGAAGCCCACTCAGGAACAAGAGAATGTTATCGTGATTTGAATTGGATCCCGATGAAAGAATACATCAATGAGAAGTTAGTTTGATAAGTTTAATGAATTTTTTTTTTTATTTATAGGTAAACGGGTAAAAAAACCATCTTTCTTGAAAAATGGAGAAAAAACCCCTTCGTTATTCGTTAAATGGGATCTACATATTGATTCTTTTTTTCGCGATTTTTGATGAACCGTATGCATCAAAAGGTGCATGTACGGTTCCTAAGGGATAGAATTTGATCCTAATCAACCGACTTTATCGAGAAAGATTACTTTTTTTAGGTCAAGATATTGATAGTGAGATCTCGAATCAACTTATCGGTCTTATGGTATATCTCAGTACAGAAAGTGAGATCAAAGATTTGTATTTGTTTATCAACTCTCCTGGCGGATGGGTAATACCCGGAATAGCTATTTATGATACTATGCAATTTGTGCGACCAGATGTACAAACAGTATGCATGGGATTAGCCGCTTCAATGGGATCTTTTATCCTGGTCGGAGGAAAAATTACCAAACGTCTAGCATTCCCTCACGCTTGGCGCCAATGAGTTTTTATTTTATTTGAAAGAAAAAAGAAAACTATGCCTTCGCCATATGAAATATGAATATTAAGTAATAATAGCATGGCATTTCGAATTCAATATAAGAAATTTTTTTATTTCGTTTTAACATTAGATTATGTATTGAAAGAGTAGTATGAGATATTAAGGGTAGTTCCGATTTTATCGGGAGCCTATTTCAGTGTCGCAAACTTTTTTTTTGTTTTCACACCAGAAGGTTCTTAATGCTATTTATATTATTATGAATTATGAAAGAGGACAAAAAAAAAAAAAGATTATATTCTTTTTTCTTTTTTTTTTATTTGAAAAAAAAAAAGAAACTTTGGGATTGCTAAATCACCGATGAAATAAAGCAACGGAGCCACCATAGTATTTTGTTTTTCTTAATTCCTCCCAAGGAAAGGGTGGTCATTGTATCATTTACCGACCTAGGCTTTGTAGACTCTCTATTTTTCTTCGGTAAAAGTGAATTCTCTTGTAGAGCCGTATGCAATGCGCAAGCAATGCCTGTACGGTTGTTCAATTCTATCTTTTTTTTTATTCTTTATCTCTTCTCGTGACCTTCTTATGCGAGATAAAGTAACCCTTTATTATCTTATATCATCAGGGTAATGATCCATCAACCTTTTGCTGCTTTTTATGAAGCACAAATAGGAGAATTTGTCCTGGAAGCGGAAGAACTACTGAAACTGCGCGAAATCCTCACAAGGGTTTATGCACAAAGAACAGGCAAACCCTTATGGGTTGTATCTGAAGACATGGAAAGGGATGTTTTTATGTCAGCAGCAGAAGCCCAAGTTCATGGAATTGTTGATCTTGTAGCAGTTGCATAAAAAATAGCAGGAATTTCACACAAATCGCGATTTGAGATTTTAGTTTCTTACCGAGGTTTCATATTCTATTAATTTGAATTTTATTAATTTTAATAAAATATTAAAATAGAATATGAATATAGAAAGAATTCATAATAATCCGGTTAGGATCGATCTAAACCAGCCCATTATGCATACGATTCAACATGCCAACTATTAAACAACTTATTAGAAACACAAGACAGCCAATCAGAAATGTCACCAAATCCCCCGCTCTCGGGGGATGCCCTCAGCGCCGAGGGACATGTACTAGGGTGTATGTGCGACTCGTTCAGATTTCAGATTGTGGGTTGGGACAAAAGAAAGAATTTTTCCACTATCCGTGATCAGTACCGATGAATAGGATAGAATGGAAGACTCCCCTTCACTATCTAAAATGAAAAAAAAAAAGATCTAGAATATGCTTCTATTGTGTATCAAATTTATGGTTTCTATTGGTGCAAATTCAATTACCTCAATTTTCAATTGAAAATGCGAAAGAATTCCCCATTGGTAGCAAATGATTATCTGTTAAGCAGGGCAAATCTTATTTAAATTAAAAAGCCGAAAATGGATGCCTCTACTCTTGCAAGAACGGACTAACAAGGTCAGCTAATCAGCTAATCCACATAATTAAATACCGTTACTGTAAAAACGGATCTCGTTGTGAAAGACCTACTACTGGGGAATTCATGGGTAGAGCCAAAAAGTGTAAACTGTACAAGTTAACAATAGCATTGATTCGATCAAGTAAGGGGCTCCGGTGTATAGAGAGGACCTCGCCGTTTAAGAAATAACCATAGAAACGATGGAACCCACTATTTATTTATCCATTTCTATTTACTACTTAATTACTACTTATTTTTATTTACTATATTTTTGTTATTTTTGTTTGATACCTAGTACCAATAAGATTTCTTATTTCAAGGCGAAATGCTTATAAAAAAAAAAGAAAAAATAGTGGTTGGGAAGGTTAGAGTAGCAAAAGCCGTTGGAATTATTATTTTATACATTGGAAGAATCCGTTTTGTTATTCTAGAAAAGGGAAAAAGAATAACTGAAAGAAAGGAAATCAATTAGTTATTTATCAAAGTTTCGTTTATTCAATGACCAGAATTAGACGAGGATATATAGCTCGGAGGCGTAGAACAAAAATTCGTTTATTCACATCAAGCTTTCGTGGGGCTCATTCAAGACTTACTCGAACTATTATTCAACAAAGAATAAAAGCTTTGTTTTCGGCCTATCGGGATAGAGATAGGCACAAAAGAAATTTTCGGTGTTTATGGGTCACTCGTATAAATGCAGCAATTCGCGAGAATGCAGTATCCTATAGTTATAGTACATTAATAAACAATCTGTACAAGAGACAGTTGCTTCTTAATCGTAAAATACTTGCACAACTAGCTATATTAAATAGGAATTGCCTTTATCTGATTTCCAATGACATGATAAAATAAGGAGATTGGAAGGAATCCTTCGGAATGTTTGACTTTGACATGGAATTACTTGGAAAATGAATTCCGGGAAGGTAGAATAGAAATAAGTATGATAAAATATGATCATAATATGATCAAGTAGTCAAACTGAACAAAAACATTCAATAAAAAAATATTTATTTTTTTATTTACTTTACCCAATTCGTTTTTTTTTACGACACGACAATCAAATCTGTATTCCTGGATTTTTCTCGAACAAAACATCAACCGACGTTTGAGTTCGGATTGAAATTTTGATTCAATTAAAGAGTAAGCCTATTTTTTTCTGGTTCTAAGACCCGTAGTTCGAGCGACCAACTCGTTTTTTTCAAATTGTCTTTCATTATTAAGAAAGGGTAATGAAGATAAAATACGAGCTTGTTTTATAGCAATGGTAATTAATCGTTGTTGTTTTAAAGTCAATCTATTCACCCGTCTAGATAATATTTTTCCTTGTTCACTAATAAATCGACTAATTAAACTCATGTTTCTATAATCAATTCGATCCCCCGATCCAATCGGGGGCAGACGCCTACGAAGAGATCGCTTGGGCTTAAGAAAAAGTCGCTTGGATTTATCCATGGCTTGTTTATTTTATTCCTTTTTTCGAGAATCCTATTTCCTTTGATCGGATCAAAAATGCTAATGATTTCGAATTAAGAAATAGGATTTTGCTTATTTCTATTTAAATATATATATTAACATATGATATGCTAATATATGATATGTCAATATGTCATTTTTCATCTTCCTTGTAAAAGTCACACGCAGTTGATCGATTCCATCTATTTCTTTATCTCCCCGTGAATTGTATGTTTGTAACAATAGGGACAGAATTTTCTCAACTCCAATCGACTAGGCCTATTGTGTCGATTCTTTTGAGTAATATATCTAGAAATGCCTATTGATTTCTTATTAACACTCTTTCGAACACAACTGGTACATTCTAAAATAACCCTTATTCGGACGTCTTTACCATTGGCCATGAACCTCCTTTTGGTTTTTATTCACTCAACTCTTCTATTTTCCTATCCGAAACGAAGAAGAAAAGAAGGAAAAAATACAAGTTACTAACTCGAAATCAAATTATGAAAGATTTTGTTGCCGCCAATATAGTAATAGTAAAAATAAGTAATACAATGATTAAAAATTATATTTACATTTAGAAGTATATTTAGATTAGAAGTTTAGATTAGAATAGAAGTACAGTCTTTCTATTTTATTTCAACTTCTTGTATGATACTGTTGCCCTAACCGCATTTCCACTTCTGTTCTCTTAATTTAATTAAAGATTTAATTAAAGTAAATTTACTTGAAGTTTGAACCCAGTTCCGTGTTTGGCTGAGGTTGAATCCACTTTTATTCTTTCTCTTTTCTAACTTATTCGAATTAGAAAAAAGGGGGTAGTAGTCAGAGATATTTAATTGTGTCTCTAAGTTTCTTCACCCCCCCGTGTTAATAACTAGAATGAAAAAAAAGGGAATGTCAAAGCATCCGGGAAAAAACGATTGATCTCTATCAATAGACCTGCTAAAGACCCGAACCATAGAGTACTTATTACTGGCGCTACGGATAGATATGTTTTTAGATCTCGCATAAAAAATCCTCCTTCTGTATTCTTTATTGTAATACATAACGGCAATACATATATGATCAGATGTATATATGTAGTTAAATTAAAGGACACTCGCATTTGTTTTGTACGCGGAATTCTTAATTCAAATTGAGAAATGTACAATAATTTGATAGATAAGATTTTCCTCTTCTTTTCTTAAAAGAACAAAATACGTCTCTTTCCGTCTGGGCATTCACGAAATTTACGGCGGGTTTCCTATTTTTTTTTTCATATGTATATAAGTTTATTATTATATGTATTATATGTTATATGATATGAGACAAAAAAAAAGAAGAAATGGCAAGATAAGTTATGTATCTCAATGGAGAAAATGAAATGAAATAAGTATGTGGAAAACAAGACAGGGATTCTCTACAATGACATTGTAGACCAATTGAAAGGGATGTAGCGCAGCTTGGTAGCGCGTTTGTTTTGGGTACAAAATGTCACGGGTTCAAATCCTGTCATCCCTACTTATTACTTCGCCTCTGAGCAATACAATAACAAGGGATCAATTGAGATCAATTAAAATTGGGCATACCTAATCATAAATTAATATGATATTCTTTAATATCATATTATTATTTATTATATTTATATATATTATATTTATATATAATATAGTTTATATATGAGATAGTATAGGCATTCAAGATGTAGTGGAGTAAAAAAAAAAGAATCTTTTTACTTACAGCTTTCTTTTTTGTAATAAAAAAGCGCTCTTAGTTCAGTTCGGTAGAACATGGGTCTCCAAAACCCAATGTCGTAGGTTCAAATCCTACAGAGCGTGATTCCATTCTTGTTTTGTTAAGTCAAAAATTTTAGGGAAAAGCTTGAACATCAATCTTAATTTGACCTCCTGTGGATTAAAAAAAGGAGGAGGTCAAAAAAAAGGGTATTAATTAATCAAAGATCCAACTGGTCACCACGTCTGTATTGTAAATAAGCAGTTACGAATAATCCAGCCAAAGTAATAGGAATTAGACCTAAGACGATTCCAAATAGAAAAACTTCAATCATTTCAATTTGTTTGAAAAGAGGAAAAAGGAGGTAATATCTATCCTTAAATATTAATGCATATTGCCCATAAATCTCAATAACCAAGAATTGGAAATTGACACGGTAAGGAACTAGAAAATGGAATACTGCAAAAAAAAAATTCTTTTTTTTTTTTTTATGAATTGTTCATTCAATTAATTTCAAATAAGTCGTATCTTGCTCAGACTAATAAATATAACTAAAGTTATAGTTAAAGCTACTAACAGAAAACCAAAATAACTAGTTAGAGTGGGCATGAAGGAGCTAAATAAACTATTTTTTTTTATCCATATATTTGTAAAATACTTTCCTAAATTCAATTTTTTAAAGATACGAAGATAAGCAAAAATACCAATTGAAAGTTTTTTATTTATTAATCATTTATCAATCATTATCATTATAGATTATAGACAACACTCGAAAAAAAAAAGAGCGATATAAGTAGAAAAAGAAATCAACTCATCATCTAAAAATCTACCTATCCTATCTCCGAATCAAAAGATTCATTGGACAACTCTTGAGAAATAAAAGAACAAACTAAATTGAAATATTAAAGAAATATTAAAATAATAATATATTAGAAAAACTGTGTTGTATAACTTCATTCAAAGAAACTGTCTTTGAATCAAATCACTATGGAAATCGCTACGGAATAAAATTGGAAAATCATTTCTATGTTGATCACTTCTTTTAGTTTATTTATTTATTTGTTATTTATTTGTATCGAATCCATTTTTTTTTTTAGATTTTAGAACGAAAAGTAACCCTCTATTTTTCTTTATAATATCTTTTACTTTTTTTTTTCTTTCCATATTAAAATAAAAAAAAAAAACCTCTTTGTAGTTTAATTAAGTATCAAGAAAATCAAGAAAAACCTTTTGCATCGAATACAAGAACAAGAATACACACATTCAGAATATTGATTCTTACAATTATTTTTTCGCTGTTCTCTCGAATATTCTCTACTGCCAGTACTTGTTTCTGGACAACTAAGCAATTCCTTAAAATGAAAAAAGGATTTCAACAAAAAACTCTTATTCTACAAGTACGAAGGGGAGGGGGTTAGATTTCGCATCTAATTGAATTGTGAATTCGGGGAATAGGCTAATCTCTTTTATGAATTTTTATTTATGAATTTTTATTATTAATTATTAGAAAACAACCCGTCAAATTCACATTTTTCTCTAATCTATGGTACACGGTTCTACAGTGACAAGAAAAAGAAAAAGAAAAGACTAAAGAAATTATATAGGACTTCGTTTCGAGACTGATTGGAGTTGCGTTGCTGCGTCAGAAGAAGGATAGCTATACTGATTTGGTATACTTTAAAGAAACCCTCGGTACGATATTGACGATCTCACAAAGATTGAATTTCAGTGAATTTTCATTTACTGATCTCGTCTTTTACGGAATCGATCCCCTTTTGACTGTACAAGAATATGTGGAGCTCGCATGTCTGGAAGCACAGGAGAACGTTCTTTTGCTGATATTATTACCAGTATTCG